TCAAGCAGTTTATGTACCCGCAGACGATTTGACCGACCCTGCTCCTGCTACGACATTTGCACATTTAGATGCTACTACCGTACTATCAAGAGGATTGGCTGCCAAAGGTATTTATCCAGCAGTAGATCCTTTAGATTCAACGTCAACCATGCTTCAACCTCGGATCGTTGGTGAGGAACATTACGAAACCGCCCAAAGAGTTAAGCAAACTTTACAACGTTACAAAGAACTTCAGGACATTATAGCTATCCTTGGATTGGACGAATTATCCGAAGAGGATCGTTTACTCGTAGCAAGAGCGCGAAAAATTGAGCGTTTCTTATCACAACCCTTTTTCGTAGCAGAAGTATTTACCGGTTCTCCAGGGAAATATGTTGGTCTAGCAGAAACAATTCGAGGATTTCAATTGATCCTTTCCGGAGAATTAGATGGTCTTCCTGAACAGGCCTTTTATTTGGTAGGTACTATCGATGAAGCTACCGCGAAGGCTATGAACTTAGAAATGGAGAGCAATTTGAAGAAATGACCTTAAATCTTAGTGTACTGACCCCTAATCGAATTGTTTGGGATTCAGAAGTGGAAGAAATTGTTTTATCTACTAATAGTGGTCAAATTGGCATATTACCAAATCACGCCCCTATTGCCACAGCTGTAGATATAGGGATTTTGAGAATACGCCTTAACGACCAATGGTTAACGATGGCTCTGATGGGTGGTTTTGCTAGAATAGGAAATAATGAGATCACTGTTTTAGTAAATGATGCGGAGAAGGGTAGTGACATTAATCCACAAGAAGCTCAGCAAACTCTTGAAATAGCGGAAGCTAATGTGAAAAAGGCTGAAGGAAGGAGACAAAAAATTGAGGCAAATCTAGCTCTCCGACGAGCTAGAACACGGGTGGAGGCTAGCAATCCGATTTCATAACTAGTTGGTACGTTCGAATAATAAAAAGAAGTTCTCTTTCTAATCCTATTTAGATTCTGTCGGGTGAATACAATCAAATACAATCAAACAGAATCCAATTCTGATGCAAAAATTCAAATTAAAAAATGAAATAGAAAAGATACAAAATCAAAAAATAAATATCACTAAAGGTGGGTTGTAAACCTTATTAGATACCATTGACTCTGGTATCTAATAAGTTTTACCTACTATTGGATTTGAACCAATGACTCCCGCCGTATGAAAGCAGTACTCTAACCACTGAGTTAAGTAGGTCATTTATCATCCCAAAGAGAACCAAATGAAACCCATCCTGTCGATGGATTATAAATATCATATTACTTATAAGCAATACTAATCTAAGGAATACCACTCAAAGAGATCAAAGATTCTTGATGTTGGATCATGGAATATTTCTCTTGACAAGAATTTACCTACATGATAAAATATGTATCACAAGCACTAAGGGCTATAGCTCAGTTGGTAGAGCAACTCGTTTACACGCGCGCCAATGTTTTTCAAGGGAGTTCATCATACAATCAGAAAAATTGATCTTGTTGAGAAATTGCTGTCTTACTCCATAACTTTGAGGGAACCATAGCCTGACAAAGGGTTCGGTCCAATTTGGACGCCCATTTAGGAGGTGCCAAACAGACCCCATCATTGATTTGAGATCTTGATAAGGTGAATACCCAGTCTATTCAATGCTAGGCATAATGAGTATAAGGACCTCAAAAAAATCTCTTTTCGTCATATGAACTTTAAGGTGTATGAAGTTTCATATTTGATTTTTAAGCAGAACGATAGAGACTTCATTTAACTTAGGTTGATCTAGGCCAGAGACAGACCTACGTCAAGATAATCCCACCTTTGAAACACTTTGGTAATGCTCCCAAATAATGAATCAGAGCACATGGAGCCATTTCCTTATCTTTTTTTCTGTTAAGAAAAAAAATGGCAGACTAACTGATATTTAGATCAGTTAATGAAGGAGCCCAATGCAAAAAAAAATGCATGTTGGGTCTTTGAAACAGTTCAGATCATTTTAATAATAATAAGTTTGATCTGTTTTACCGAGAAGGTCTACGGTTCGAGTCCGTATAGCCCTATAAAAATGAAAAATGCAAAAAAAAATTGTATAATTCGCATTTCTTCATTATTATTTCTTGCTTGTAACTAAATGAAATCCAATTATTCCTATAAGTTTACTCACGGCAATCGTTTAAGCAGATGAAAGAAAAAACGCATATCAATGGATCCAATAGATATTGATTTTTTCAATTGCAGATAAACAAACCAACCTTTCGTCATTAATCTTCGGAGGCGAATTACATATTCATATCCACAATAAAAGAATTAGTGAGACTCCCTTTCTTTTGATATCCCCAATCTTATTGAATTTTGGAAGTCAACTCATTTCACGGGCCTGGTGAAATGCAAAACTACGAAGAGGAATTCACATGGATTTAGGAAAGGCCTGCTGTATTTGTGTACAAGCTAAAGTTTTTTGAAAAATGAATATCTTTGGTCACTTTCATTGTCAAATAAGCTTTTCCTT